TAGAGATTAGATTGTATATTCCTAATTGGAATTGAATTGCTGTGGTACATAAAATATTGGAAATAGTAGCCAAGGCATAACAATATCCCCTCGATCCATTTATGATACATGAATGGGAGAAAAATCCAGATTAAGCTCCTTTACCTTAGGTCGATTTACTCCCCCAAAAAGGGGCTAAATTCCCCGAACCCTTGTTTTTTGTTATTTTAGTTAGGTTCAAGTCTGGCGGGAATAATATTCTACGACTAGCAACTCATTTATTTTCAAACCGACCCACTTACTATCTATTATTTGATTGACTGATCCTTTATATTGGGATGAGTGAAGAGTCAAATGTTTTGGCAATTCCTCATGGGGGGATGAATCAAGATAATTTTGAATCAGAGCTCTGGATTTTTGTTCATCCCTTGTAGTAATAATATCTCGGGCTTTGCATCGATAACTTGGTATATCTACTATACGACCATTAACCAAAATATGCCTATGGTTAACTAATTGTCGGGCTCCAGGAATGGTCGAAGCCATACCTAATCGAAAAAGGATGTTATCCAAACGCATTTCAAGTAATTGTAGTAAAACCTGGCCTGTTGACCCTTTGGCTTTTCCAGCGATATGAACGTATTTAAGTAATTGTCTCTCTGTCAGACCATAATGAAAACGCAATTTTTGTTTTTCTTCTAGACGAATACGATATTGAGATCTTTTTCCGAAGCGCGATTGATTTCTAAGATCACTTCCGGGTGTCGGCCTTTTACTAGTAAGTCCCGGTAAAACACCCAGCCGGCGTATTTTTTTGAAACGAGGCCCTCGGTAACGAGACATAAAGACTCCTTATTTTATTGAAAAAAAAAATTATTACAGAATAAACCTAAATTAAGACTGAACTAAACCATAAACGAAGCTAAATCTACTGATGTATTGATGTATTACAAAGAAGAATGAGATGAATTGTATCAATCAATATCCAATTTTGTATATATATATATAAGAAGTTATATATACTTTTTCTGATTTGTTTGGTAGAGATCTAATTGCTCCAATCCATTTTTTATTCATAGTTGGAAGTTCTTACGCCATAATGGATCAGTGATTCTTTCCTTGGAGAGGGGGTAAGAAGTCTTTTCAATATTCCTTCAAGGAGGCCTTATTAATTATGATTAATTATGTAATATAAGTAATATAAAAGTAAAAAAAAAAAAGAACAAATAGACAAAGCCGGCTATCGGAATCGAACCGATGACCATCGCATTACAAATGCGATGCTCTAACCTCTGAGCTAAGCGGGCTCGCATAAAATAAATTGTGCATAGGACTTTAGTAAACTACTTTAGCTATTGCATATTAATAATTCATTATAGTATAATGAATCTACTATTATGTAACATAAAGAAAATATAATATGTAACATAAAGAATATATAATAGTTCTAACTATATAACAATAACAATCAATTTCAATTGAAATACTATTATTATTTCTAAATTTAGAATAGAATGATTAGTTATAGTACTTAAAATTATAGTAGAATAACTCTCTATTCTAATTTTATTATACAATATACAAGGGCGACCCTAAGGAAAAGATAAGGATAAAGATTAAGTAAGGATAAGGATACAATCCAGATTAAATATAATGATAATGAGACATTCCTCTGTGTTCATTCAAAAGGGCGGGGATAAAGCGAAAAAAGAATTGACCGTTTGAGTATTCCAAATATCGAGGTAAAAAAAAAGAGTAAGAGACGCATATATATGGGGTATATATCCATCCATATTGAATTGCGGATACATCAATGATAGAATCATTTTTGATTGGACTAAATACAAAAAAGGTCCTCCGATATCTGAAAGAAAATATACAAGAAATCAAACAAATAGGAGGAGACAGAGACACTTTTTCTATATAGAAATCCATATCTTGCATATCTAAAGAATTCAACGTAAACGGTTCCAGAATAAATGAACATAAAGAAAGGGACGGCATCCCAACGAGATCCTAGTCTCAAAACAAAAAAGAGGGGATATGGCGAAATTGGTAGACGCTACGGACTTGATTGGATTGAGCCTTGGTATGGAAACATACTAAGTGATAACTTTCAAATTCAGAGAAACCCTGGAATTAAAAATGGGCAATCCTGAGCCAAATCCTGTTTTTAGAAAACAAATCAAAATCAAATAAAGGGTTCAGAAAGCAAGAATAAAAAAGGATAGGTGCAGAGACTCAATGGAAGCTGTTCTAACGAATAGAGTTGACTGCGTTGATCGAGGAATCCTTCTATTTAAACTCTAGAAAGGATGAACCCATATACGTACATATACGTAATAAAATATCAAAGAAAGATTCATATATGTTATATGCAAAATTGAAGAATTCTTGTGAATCGATTCTAAGTTTAAGGAAGAATCGAATATTCACTGATCAAATCAGTCACTCCATAGTCTGATAGATCTTTTAAAGAACTAACTAATTGGACGAGAATAAAGATAGAGTCCCATTATAC